GCCATTATAATGTTGGATTTTTTAGCATTGGGGCGTGCCCTATAAATTCAATAGGAATTTTTGGGCTAATATTTGGGGAAATTTGCGGCAAAATAATGCGATGTGTATGTATATATATATATATAACGCGGATCGCTAGCCCATATCTCAACTTGCTGGCCCGCACGTTCTCGAACCTTCCTTGGTTTTGGGGTTTGACAAGGATAACAGGATTTGCTGAGCGTAGGGGGTAGGGGGGTTTGTCGCGCAGAAGCCGAAAGGGGGGGCATATATATAGGGGTAAGTTGAAGAAGGAATGAATATGATATGCACTTGAGTTAGAAATATGTAATTCTTGAGTTATGTCTTTTAATAATTGACCTACTTTGACTTAAGCAAGGAATATGTTCAACCTTGATTTATTGTTTGAGCCTGCACTCTTATATGCAAGGTCAAAGGTAACCAAAAGGAGAACCCCTATGCATATAAAAGAATGCCCGGCATGCGGGGTTAATGAGGAGTATGTACTCACATCAATAATCATATGCCAGATATAATTATCCGAGGGTGGAATCCTACAGTCATGTCCGTGAGATAGGAACCAGATGCAAGTAATAGTTCACTCTATACAACCCCCACGATTATTGTCCCTGATTCTATCATGCATAATATGCATTCATATAAGTCAGTTGGTGATCTCTTACTACATTAATATGTTTTTTCTTAAATGTTAGTTGATTATTTCAAGGAAAAATTTGAGAGCCAATTATAGGGGAATAATCTATTTCCCAGGTCTAAATAAATTATTTGTGAATTTTAATAATTAGGTTTATGTACGTCTTGGACGTTAGTACTTGCTTTGGGGTTAATATAAATGAATGGTGATAATACATATATATGTACTAATGCATTATGTAATATAATGCATATATATGCACTAAACCATATAGGTTACTATCAGAAGATAGTTTAATTTAGAATTCTGGCTTTGGGAGCCAGGGGTGGGAGTTAAAATCTCTCTTTTCTGGGCGCTAGGGGGGAATTTAACCCCCGATCTTCGGATTACAAGACCGATGCTTTTATACTAAGCTACTAGGGCAAGCTCATTTTAGTGCTTTATTTTCTACTCATCCTGCTAGTGGACTAAGGATGAGGAATAATGCGAAGTAAAGGACTGATGCGATTTGTCCAATAATGATGTACGGATGCTCTACGGGCATACCTCCAATTCATGTCAGGATAATCATATCTGCCACTAGGGTTCAGAATAAAAATTGAGTGATTGGGCGGAATGTTAGTCCTCGTTGTTTTGAGGTATGTAAGATGGGTACTACTATTAGTACTAGAATGGAGAATAATAGTGCAAGGACTCCCCCTAGTTTATTTGGGATGGACCGTAGGATGGCGTAGGCAAATAGGAAGTATCATTCTGGCTTGATGTGTGGAGGGGTGACTAGTGGATTTGCCGGAGTGAAATTCTCCGGGTCTCCCAGGAGGTTCGGAGAGAATAGTGCCAAGGATGTGAGGGCTAGTAGTATCACTACAAATCCTAGAAGGTCTTTATATGAAAAGTATGGGTGGAAGGAGATTTTGTCTGCGTCAGAGTTTAGTCCGGCTGGATTGTTTGATCCTGTTTCGTGAAGGAAGAGTAGGTGTAAGATGGTTGCGGCAGCGACGACGAATGGTAGAAGGAAGTGGAATGCGAAGAATCGTGTCAGGGTTGCATTGTCTACCGAAAAGCCACCTCAAATTCATTGAACAAGGGTGTCTCCTATGTAGGGAACTGCTGATAACAGGTTTGTAATTACTGTGGCACCTCAGAAGGATATTTGTCCTCATGGAAGGACGTAACCGACGAAGGCTGTTATTATAACTAGTAGGAGTAGGACTACTCCGATGTTTCAGGTTTCTTTGTAGAGATAAGATCCATAATATAGGCCACGAGCAATATGTATATAAATACAAATGAAAAAGAATGACGCTCCATTAGCGTGGATATTACGAATAAGTCAGCCATAGTTTACATCTCGACAAATATGGACGACTGATGAGAATGCGGTTGAGATATCAGAGGTGTAGTGCATGGCTAGGAATAGTCCAGTTAGGATTTGGGTGATTAAACACAGTCCTAGGAGGGACCCGAAGTTTCATCACACGGAAATGTTAGATGGTGTTGGGAGGTCGACTAGTGCGTCGTTGGCGATTTTTATTAGTGGATGGGTTTTTCGTAGGCTTGCCATTATTGTTCTTGTAGTTGAACTACAACGGTGGTTCTTCAAGTCACTGGTCTCGGTTAAAGTCCGAGCAAGAATTATGACTTATTTTATGTTCTTACTATTGGTAGCTCTAGTTGTAGGTTTAATTGCTGTTGCTTCTAATCCTACGCCTTATTTTGCTGCTTTAGGTTTGGTAGTAGCAGCGGGGGTTGGGTGTGGGATTTTAGTTGGTTATGGGGGCTCTTTCCTATCTTTGGTCCTTTTTTTAATTTATTTAGGGGGAATGCTTGTAGTATTCGCTTATTCAGCGGCGTTAGCTGCTGAGCCCTTCCCGGAGGCTTGGGGGAGTCGTTCTGTGGCTGGGTATGTATTAGTTTATTTATTAGGTGTTGTATTGGCGGCTGGGTTGTTTTGAGGGGGGTGATACGAGGGTTCTTGAGTGGTCGTCGATGGGTTGAAGGAGTTCTCTATGTTACGGGGCGATGTTAGTGGTGTAGCCGTAATGTATTCTTTTGGCGGAGGGATGTTAGTTATTTGTGCGTGAGTATTGCTTTTAACTCTACTTGTAGTGTTGGAGCTTACTCGGGGTTTAAGTCGTGGCACTCTCCGGGCCGTTTAAATAAGGACTAGGAGGATGGCCAGGGTTAGGGTTAAGAGGAAGATGGTTAGGTAAGTCTTGATTATGCCCCGTTGAATATCACTTGTAATTTTTGATATTATTATTTGAGTTAGTGCTAGCCCTTTTGGTCCTGTGATTTCAAGTCATGTCTGGTCAAGCTTAGTGGCGACCGATTGTCCTAAAGCTAGGTTAAGCTTAGGGGGGAGTCGGTGAATTATTGCGGGGAAGTAGCCTAGTATGTTTGAAAAGTGATGTAGTGGAATCGTAGGGGTAATTTTGACCTGTTTGTTGGTTATAGCTGTAAGCTCTATCGCCACTAGAAGTCCAACAATAGTCACTATGAGGGCTGCTAGTTTAAGGGTAGTTGGCATTGTTATAATAGGCGTTTTTGAGGGTAGGAAGTTGGACGTGATAATAAGCCCTGCAACAATGCTTCCTCAGGCAAGTCGTTTGATCGGGTTAATTACTAGTGGGTTGTTTTCATTGATGGGGGACAGCGGCAGGAATCGTGGAGATCCCATGGTTACGAAATATACTACTCGGAAGCTGTAGACTGCGGTGAATGATGTGGCAATTAGTGTCAGGGTTAGGGCTCAGGCGTTGAGGTAGGAGGTGTTTAGGGCTTCGATGATAGCATCTTTTGAGAAGAAGCCAGCTAGGAATGGGGTCCCTGTTAATGCCAGGCTACCAATTGTAAGGTAGGTCGAGGTGGCGGGCATCAGGTTGTGGAGGCCTCCTATTTTTCGGATATCTTGCTCGTCATTTAGGCTGTGAATAATTGATCCGGAACATAAGAATAGCATGGCCTTGAAGAACGCGTGCGTGCAGATGTGAAGAAATGCTAGTTGTGGTTGGTTTAGTCCAATTGTAACTATTATTAGGCCCAATTGACTGGATGTTGAGAAAGCTACAATTTTTTTGATGTCATTTTGGGTAAGCGCGCAAGTGGCTGTGAATAGCGTAGTTAGTGCTCCTAAGCAAAGGCAAATGGTTAGTGCCAGATTATTGTTTTCCATAAGGGGGTGGAGGCGAATTAATAGGAAGATTCCTGCAACGACCATGGTGCTAGAGTGGAGTAGGGCAGATACTGGCGTAGGGCCCTCCATGGCAGAAGGGAGTCAGGGATGTAGGCCAAATTGGGCCGATTTTCCTGTTGCTGCAAGGATCAGTCCAACTAGGGGAACTGTTATGTCGAAGTTTTTTGATAGGAAGAAGATTTGTTGAATTTCCCAGGAATTAAGGTTTATTGCAAATCATGCTATGCTTAAGATTAGTCCGATGTCTCCTACTCGGTTATAGATAACGGCTTGGAGAGCCGCTGTGTTAGCATCCGCCCGCCCGTACCATCATCCAATTAGTAAGAACGACATGATTCCAACTCCCTCTCAGCCGATGAATAGTTGGAATATATTGTTGGCTGTAACTAGGGTAATTATGGCTACTAGGAATAGAAGCAGGTACTTAAAAAATCGGTTTATGTTCGGGTCAGAGTGTATATACCATAGTGCGAATTCTAGGATAGATCAGGTAACGTAGAGGGCAATAGGGGTGAAAATGAGGGAGTAGTGGTCGAACTTAAAGCTGATGTTTGTATCAAACATGTGTGTGTTCATCCATTGCCAGTTTGTAGTAATACTTTCTATTCCTTGATCCAGGAAAATTATGAGTGGGAGAAGACTAATAAAGAATGCGGTGCTGACAGCGGTTTTAACATGTGTGTTTGCTCATTCTGGCTTTTGTGGCTCTGGGTTTAGTGTTGTTACTAGGGGTAGTATAAGGATAATAAGGACTAGAATAAGTGAGGATGATATAATTAGGGTTGCTGAATTCATAGCTTCCACTTGGATTTGCACCAAGAGTTTTTGGTTCCTAAGACCAATGGATGAACTGTTATCCTTCAGAAGCGTGAGGAAGCCGCGGATTTTAACCGCGGTGCATAAGGATTAGCAGTACTTATTGATTTCTGTCCTTCCTTGGTGAGTAAGGGGATTTTAACTCCTGTCTTTAGAATCACAATCTAATATTTTGGTTAAACTATACTTACTAGTAGCATCAACCTCATATAAGTTCTGGTTTTGCTACGAGGAGAATCACTGGGATCAGGTGAAGGGCTATTAATAGGTGTTCCCGGGTGTGGAAGGGAGGGAGCTTAGTAATATGATTTGGCGTTGGGCCTCGTTGAGACATTAGGAACATATATAAAGAGTAGCCTGCAGTAATTAATGTTCCTGCTCCGGTAAGTGCAATGGTTCATGGTGATCAGTTAAATAGTGTTGTGATAATTATTAGTTCTCCTATTAGGTTCGGTAGCGGAGGCAGCGCCAGGTTAGCTAGGTTGGCAATGAATCATCATACTGCTGTTAGTGGAAAGATTATTTGCAGGCCTCGGGCAAGAATTATGGTTCGGCTGTGGGTTCGTTCGTAGGCTGTGTTGGCCAAGCAGAATAGTATTGAAGACACTAGTCCGTGGGCAATCATTAAAATAATAGCTCCTGAGAACCCTCATGGAGTCTGGATCAGGATCCCGCCTGCTACAAGTCCTATATGACTTACAGATGAGTAAGCGATTAGGGATTTAAGATCTGTCTGTCGAAGACAAATTGACCCTGTTATGATAATGCCCCATAATGCTAGAATAATAAACGGGTATACTAATTCTTTGGATAGTGGGTCTAGTATAACTATTATTCGCATTATTCCGTACCCGCCCAGTTTTAGTAAGACTGCTGCTAGTACTATGGACCCCGCGACTGGGGCTTCAACGTGTGCTTTTGGTAGTCATAGATGTACTCCGTATAGTGGTATTTTTACTAAGAATGCAATTAAGCAGCCGGCCCATCAGATTTTATGGCCTCAGGAGTCTAGGAGTAGTGGTTGGGAGTATTGAATTACCAACATGGATAGGGTTCCAGTGGATTGTTGAAGTAGGAGTAGGGCAACTAGTAGTGGTAGGGACCCTGCTAAGGTATAGAACAGAAAATAGGTTCCTGCGTTAAGGCGCTCGGTTTGGTTTCCTCATCGAGTAATAATAATCAGGGTTGGGATTAGTGTGGCTTCAAATATGATGTAGAATATGATGATTTCGGTGGCGCCGAATGCTATAATTAAGAAGGTTTGCAGGGAGGCAAGAAGGCTGATGTATAGACGTTGTCGGCTAACGGGCTCCGGATTGACGTGATTTTGGCTAGCTAGAATCATTAGTGGAAGAAGTCAGCATGTCAGCACTAAAAGGGGGGTTGATAGTGGATCCGTGGCTAAGTATGAATTAGATATGGCCCATCCAGTTTCTGATGTTCATTTTAATCATGTGAGGCTAATAAGGGCAATCAGGAGGCTATGTGCGGTTGTGGTTGTTCATAGTCACTTAGGGGAGGTTAATCAAATTGTTGGAAATAGTATAACAGTAGGGATTAGTACTTTTAGCATTGTAGAAGATTAAGGTTTTGTAGGCGGTCAGTTCCGTGGGTTCGGGCTGTGGCTACCAGAAGTGCAAGGCCTGTGCTTGCTTCGCAGGCGGAGAAAGCTAGTAGCAATATTGGGGCTGCGGAGAAACTTGTTGATTCGAATTGTAAGGCCCATAGGGCTAGTGCAATAAATAGGGATAATATTATTCCTTCTAAGCATAGGAGTGCGGAGAGTAGGTGGGTACGGTGGAATGCTAGTCCTATCAATCCTAAGATAAATGCTGAGCTGAAGCTAAAATGTACTGGTGTCATAAGGGGGTTATGGATTTAAACCATAATTTTCTGAGCCGAAATCAGAGGTCTTACTTTGGACTAACTCCCTATTCTGCTCATTCTAGGCCACCTTGAGTTCATTCATAAATTAGTCCTAGGGTTAGCAAGATTAGGACTGTAGTGGCTCAAAAGAATGTTCCGGTGGGGTTATGGAGTTGATCTCCTCATGGCAGGGGAAGGAGGAGGGCGATTTCTAGGTCAAATAAGAGAAATAGGATAGCTACTAAGAAGAATCGTAGTGAGAACGGTAGTCGGGCAGATCCTAGTGGGTCAAATCCGCATTCATAGGGGGATAGCTTTTCTGCGTCTGGGTTTATTTGTGGTAATCAAAAAGACACGATTGCCAGGATTGAGGATAGGGCTACTGTAATGGTAAGGATAGTTATAATTAGATTCATTATCTTTCCCTGGGGTTTAACCAAGACTAAATGATTGGAAGTCACTTGTACTAACTTTAATACTAGAAAGATTATGAGCCTCATCAATAGATGGATACGTAGAGGAATAGTCATACTACGTCAACAAAGTGTCAATATCAAGCGGCGGCTTCAAAGCCAAAGTGATGTTCGGATGTAAAGTGGTATTGGATTTGGCGGAGGAGACAGACGGCCAGGAATGATGATCCAATAATAACATGTAGTCCATGGAATCCTGTGGCTACAAAGAATGTAGAGCCGTATACTCCGTCTGCAATTGTAAAGGGTGCTTCGTAATACTCCATGGCTTGAAGGGCAGTAAAATAGAGTCCTAGTACGATTGTGAGTGCGAGAGATTGGATAGCTTGTTTTCGTTCACCCTCTATGATGCTGTGGTGGGCTCATGTGACTGTTACTCCCGATGCTAGTAGTACGGCTGTGTTGAGGAGAGGAACTTCAAAGGGGTCTAATGTAGTAATTCCTGTTGGGGGTCAGCATCCTCCCAGCTCAGGTGTTGGTGCTAAGCTTGAGTGGTAGAAAGCTCAGAAGAATCCTAGGAAGAAGAATACTTCAGAAGTAATAAATAGGATTATTCCATAACGCAGTCCTTTTTGCACTGGTGGTGTGTGGTGACCTTGGAATGTTCCTTCTCGGATAATGTCACGTCATCATTGGAATATTGTAAGAAGCAGAAGAATTATTCCAAGGGTTATTAGTGTTGTTGAGTGGAAGTGGAACCAGATTGCTAGGCCGGATGTTATTAATAGAGCACCGACGGCTCCGGTTAGTGGTCATGGGCTTGGATCAACCATATGATATGCATGTGCTTGGTGGGCCATTAGACGTTTTCTTGTAGGTAGAGGCTTAGGAGTAGTACAAATACATAAGCTTGAATCATTGCTACTGCAACTTCTAGGAGTGTTAGGAGGAAGAGAACAGCGGCAGTTAAGATGGCTACTGTTGGTATTATTGGTAGTAATACGAACACGGCTGTGGCAATAAGTTGAATTAATAAGTGGCCTGCAGTTAAGTTGGCTGTAAGTCGAACGCCTAGGGCTAGTGGTCGGATAAACAGGCTGATGGTTTCAATAATAATTAACACAGGAATTAAGGGGATGGGTGTTCCTTCTGGTAAGAGGTGTCCGAGGGCAACAGTTGGCTGGTTTCGCATTCCAATAATTACGGTGGCGAGTCATAGAGGTACGGCGAATCCTATATTTAATGATAGCTGGGTGGTAGGTGTGAAAGTATACGGGAGAAGGCCTAGCATGTTAATAGTAATAAGGAATACTATTAATGAGGCCAATAGAAGTGCCCATTTGTGTCCTCCTACATTTAGGGGTATTATTAATTGATTGGTAAATCGGTTAATAAATCATGTTTGGAGGGTGATAAGTCGGTTGTTGATTCATCGGGATGGTGGAGTTGGGAAGAGGAGTCATGGGAGTGCAATGGCAACGGCAATAAGTGGAATTCCTAGGAAGGATGGGCTTGCGAATTGGTCGAAGAAGCTTACTATCATGGTCAGTCTCAGGGTTCTGTTTTGTGTTTTTCTTCACTTATTGGGGTGGGTTCATTTGGTGTGGTGTGATTTAAGATTTTAGTTGGAATGATGGTGAGAAAGACGATTCATGAGAATACTAGAATTGCAAATCAGGGGTTAGGGTTTAATTGGGGCATTTCACTAGAGGTGGTCGGTAGGCACCAAACTTTGGCTTAAAAGGCCAACGCTTTGTCCAATAATTAGCTTTCTAGTGAGGCGTCTTCTAGTATTAATGAGGATCAGCTCTCGAAGTGCTCTAGTGGGACTGCTTCAACTACAATGGGCATAAAGCTGTGGTTTGCCCCGCAGATTTCAGAACACTGTCCGTAGAATACACCTGGGCGTGAGGCAATGAAGGCCGTTTGGTTTAGTCGGCCCGGCACTGCGTCTATTTTCACGCCTAGGGATGGGACGGCCCAAGAGTGTAGTACATCTTCGGCGGATACTAGGACACGAACTGGTGATTCTATAGGGACTACTATTCGGTGATCTGTTTCCAGGAGTCGGAATTGGCCGGGCGTAAGGTCTTGGGTTGGGATTATATAGGAGTCAAAGCCTAGATCTTCATAGTCTGTGTACTCATAACTTCAATACCATTGATGCCCTATGGCTTTAATTGTTAGATGGGGGTCGTTGATTTCGTCTATAAGGTATAAAATTCGAAGGGATGGTAGAGCAATCAAAACTAGGATGACAGCTGGTAAGATAGTTCATACGATTTCAATTTCTTGGGAGTCTAAGATATATTTGTTTGTAAGTTTGGTTGAAACCATTGCAATAATAATATAAAGTACTAGAGTACTAATTAAGAATACGATTATTAGGGCGTGGTCATGGAAGTGAAGAAGTTCTTCTATAACGGGTGATGCCGCGTCTTGGAATCCTAGTTGCGTGGGATGTGCCATTAAGCCTTGGGCTTAAGACATACAGGGGTTTAACCTGCAATTTCACCTCGACAAGGTGATGTAATTTGCATATTTTACTAATGTCTTTAGAAGAAAGTGACAGAGTGGTTATGTGACTGGCTTGAAACCAGTATACGGGGGTTCAATTCCTTCCTTTCTCGTTAGTTTGATTGAACTTGTACGAATGCTGGCTCCTCGAATGTGTGGTAGGGTGGAGGGCAGCCATGAAGTCATTCTACGTTTGTTATAGTTAGTTCTACTGAGGATACTTCTCGTTTAGCGGCGAAGGCTTCTCATAGAATAAATAGGAACATAATTACTGCTACTAGGGAAATAAGTGATCCGATAGATGATACTGTATTTCATAGGGCGTAGGCGTCTGGGTAGTCGGAATATCGTCGTGGCATTCCTGCCAGACCTAGGAAGTGTTGTGGGAAGAATGTAAGGTTAACACCAATAAATATTACTCCGAAGTGGATTTTTGTTCAGGTGTCGTTTAAGGTGTATCCTGTAAATAGCGGGAATCAGTGAACAAAGGCTGCTATAATGGCAAATACGGCACCTATTGATAGTACGTAGTGGAAGTGTGCAACTACGTAGTATGTGTCGTGGAGAACGATGTCAAGTGATGAGTTGGCTAGGACGATCCCCGTTAATCCACCTACTGTAAAAAGGAAGATGAATCCAAGGGCTCACAGCATAGGTGTTTCTCATTTAATAGATCCTCCATGGAGTGTGGCTAATCAACTAAATACTTTTACACCTGTTGGGATAGCGATAATTATTGTTGCGGATGTAAAGTATGCACGAGTGTCTACGTCTATTCCAACGGTAAACATGTGGTGGGCTCACACGATAAACCCTAGGAGACCAATGGCCATCATAGCTCATACTATTCCTATGTAACCAAATGGTTCTTTTTTACCGGCATAGTAGGCTACAACGTGCGAGATAATTCCAAATCCGGGTAAAATAAGAATATAAACTTCTGGGTGGCCAAAGAATCAGAATAGGTGTTGGTACAGGATTGGGTCTCCTCCCCCTGCTGGGTCAAAGAATGTAGTATTAAGATTTCGGTCTGTAAGGAGTATTGTAATCCCAGCAGCCAGGACTGGCAGGGATAGGAGAAGGAGTACGGCTGTAACAAGTACGGCTCAAACGAACAGGGGCGTTTGGTATTGAGAGATGGCTGGTGGTTTCATATTAATAGTTGTAGTGATGAAGTTAATTGCTCCTAAAATTGATGATACACCTGCTAGGTGAAGTGAGAAAATTGTTAGGTCTACGGACGCTCCTGCATGGGCAAGGTTACCTGCGAGTGGCGGGTAGACCGTTCACCCTGTTCCGGCCCCGGCTTCGACACCAGAGGAGGCTAGTAGTAGAAGGAAAGAGGGAGGTAGGAGTCAGAAACTCATGTTATTTATCCGTGGGAATGCTATATCAGGTGCCCCAATCATTAGTGGTACGAGTCAGTTTCCAAACCCTCCAATAAGAATTGGTATTACTATAAAGAAAATTATTACGAAGGCATGGGCGGTAACAATAACATTATAAATTTGATCGTCGCCCAGAAGTGATCCAGGTTGGCTTAGTTCGGCTCGAATGAGAAGGCTTAGAGCGGTTCCCACTATTCCGGCTCAGGCACCAAATACAAGATAAAGGGTACCAATGTCTTTGTGGTTTGTAGAAAAGAATCAGCGTGTAATTGCCACAGGTAGGGTAGCCGAGTGCCCAGGCGGCGGGTTGTAGCCCCGAAGACAGAGGTTTAAGTCCTCTCCTTATCATAGCTCCGTGGTGAAGAAACATGTTGGATTGCAAATCCAGAGACGTAGATTAATAGTCTGCCGGGGCTTTTCCCGCCTTACTAGGCTATAGGCGGGAAAAGTAGATGGATGCTCGCTGGCTTGAGCGCTTAGCTGTTAACTAAGAGTTTGTAGGATCGAGGCCTTCCCATCTAGTAAGGCCTTAGTTTAACAAAAACATTTGATTTGCAATCAGAAAATGCAAGATAGACTCTTGTAGGTCTTATCAGGGACTAGAAGATTTTCACTTCTGCTTAGAGCTTTGAAGGCTCTTGGTCTGGTGTTATCCTAAGTCCCTAGGTGGTTAGTATTAGAATAGCTGGGGTTATCGGCAAAAGTCCTAGGGCGACTGTAGTGGTCAATGTGAGGGGGAGGGAGGACTGGGTTGGTTGGGTCCGTCAGGGGGTGGTCGAGGTAGTTGTGTTAGGGGAAATAGTTAATGTTATTGCGTAACAGAGGCGTAGGTAGAAGTAGAGGCTTAGCAAAGCAGCTAGGGCTATAATTGTGGCGGTAATCGGGAGATTCTGTTTTGCTAGCTCTTGCAGGATTAATCATTTTGGCATAAACCCTGTAAGTGGGGGTAGTCCTCCTAGTGATAATAACACCAGGGCGGTGGTTGTTGTTAGGATCGGGCTTTTTGATCAGACTATCGAGAGAGTGTTAATTTTTGTGGCGGACGACGTTTTTAGGGTGAGGAATGCTGCGGATGTTATGAAGATATATGTCCCTAGGGCCAGGAGGGTAAGTTGTGGGGCGTACTGGAGTACAATAACCATTCAGCCCATATGTGCGATTGAGGAGTAGGCCAGAATCTTTCGGAGCTGAGTTTGATTCAATCCTCCTCATCCTCCAACTAGTGTGGACGCAAGTCCTAAAGCGGTTAATAGCATTGGGTCCACGGCTTGGGCTGTTTGGATAATTAGGGCAAATGGGGCGAGTTTTTGTCATGTGGATAGGATTAACCCTGTCAAAAGGTCCAATCCTTGTAGGACTTCTGGCATTCAGAAGTGTATTGGTGCAAGCCCGATTTTAAGTGCCAAAGCGGTAATAATTATTGTGCTAGCAATAGGGTTCGACATATTATTTATGTCCCATTCTCCTGTAATTCAGGCATTTGTTGTGCTTGCAAATATGATTATTGCTGCTGCGGTGGCCTGGGTTAAGAAATACTTCGTGGTAGCTTCTACTGCGCGGGGATGGTGGTGTTGCGCTATTAGGGGAATAATCGCTAGGGTGTTAATTTCCAGTCCTATTCAGGCCAGTAGTCAGTGGGAGCTAGCAAAGGTTAGGGTAGTTCCTAATCCTAGGCTGGATAGTAGGATTGCGAGTACGTAGGGGTTCATTGATGGAGGAGGGACTTTAACCGTCATGTTCGGGGTATGGGCCCGAAAGCTTAATTAGCTGACCCCATCTTAGAAAGTGGTGTAGAGGAAGCACTAAGAGTTTTGATCTCTTGGGCATGGGTTCGATCCCCTTCTTTCTAAGAACTGAGGGGATTTTAGCCCCTATAGGCCACTCTATCAAAGTGGTCCCTAGGCATTCGGGCACAGTTCCTGAATTATAATTGTGGGGGAAGGCCTGCTAGTGCGATTGGCAGGGCAACGTGTCATAATACTAGAGCTAGTGTTAAGGGGAGGAAGTTTTTTCACACAAGGTGCATAAGTTGATCGTATCGGAATCGGGGGTAGGAGGCTCGTACTCATAGGAATACAATAGACAGTAATGCGGCTTTGGTTATTAGGCTGATTGTTGTTAATTCTGGGATGTGGTGGATGTGCGATGTTCCTAAGAATAGTACGGCGGATAGGGTGTTCATTAGCAGGATGTTCGCGTACTCGGCCAGGAAAAATAGGGCGAATGGTCCTCCTGCATATTCTACGTTGAAGCCGGAGACTAGTTCTGATTCTCCTTCTGTTAGGTCAAATGGGGCCCGGTTTGTTTCCGCTAGTGTTGAGATATATCACATTGCGGCTAATGGTCAGGCGGGGGCTAATAATCAGATGCTTTCTTGGGCCGTGCTGAATGTTTGAAGGGTATAGCCTCCTGAGAAGATAATTACTGAGAGAAGAATTAGTCCTAGGCTTACCTCGTAGGAAATTGTTTGGGCCACTGCCCGTAGGGCCCCAATTAGTGCGTATTTTGAATTTGATGCTCATCCTGACCCTAGAATGGAATACACTGCGAGGCTTGATAAGGCCAGGATAAATAGGACTCCTAGGTTGAGGTCGATCACTGGGTAGGGCATAGGCATAGGTGCTCATAATGTCATGGCCAAGGTTAGTGCAAGGATAGGGGTAGCTAAGAATAGGAATGGGGAGGATGTAGAGGGGCGGACCGGTTCTTTAATAAATAGCTTTACTCCGTCTGCGATGGGCTGTAGGAGTCCGTAGGGCCCTACTACGTTTGGCCCCTTCCGTAGTTGTATGTAACCTAGCACTTTACGTTCAATTAGGGTCAGGAAGGCTACTGCTAGCAGAACGGGCACAATATAGGCGAGGGGATTAATTAGGTGGTTCATTAGAGTGTTTAGCATGAACTGGGAAGAGGATTTGAACCTCTGGTTTAAAGGGCTTAGGCCTTTCGCAATTTACCATGCTCTGCCACCCCAGTATGTCCTTATTTTGGGCGGTTGGGGTTTGGCCCTCCCTTTGTTTAATTTATTTGTTTTCATTAATTAGGGGTGGGGCGTGCTTCAAGTATAGGCCCCTCTTTTCCGATCCTTTCGTACTAGGAAAAGTAGCGTTACAGATAGAAACTGACCTGGATTACTCCGGTCTGAACTCAGATCACGTAGGACTTTAATCGTTGAACAAACGAACCCTTAATAGCGGCTGCACCATTAGGATGTCCTGATCCAACATCGAGGTCGTAAACCCCCTCGTCGATATGGACTCTGGGAGAGGATTGCGCTGTTATCCCTAGGGTAACTTGGTTCGTTGATCGGCTTATTAGCCGGATCATTTCTGGTCAGATGTTCTGTGGCTTAGAGATGTCTCTCTTGGTTTTAGGGGTTTGGCCCATTCCACTCGGAGGCTTGTTTTTCCTCCGCGGTCGCCCCAACCGAAGGTAAAATTTCAGGCTCCACTAAGTTTTTGCTTTTTACTAAGTTGCTTAACGTGGTTGAATTTTGTACCTTAAGCTCCAAAGGGTCTTCTCGTCTTGTATGCTTATACCCGCTTCTGCACGGATAGATCAATTTCACTGACTTGAAGGGGGAGACAGTTAAGCCCTCGTTTAGCCATTCATACAGGTCTCTATTTAAAAGACAAGTGATTGCGCTACCTTTGCACGGTCAAAATACCGCGGCCGTTGAACCCGTAGTCACTGGGCAGGCTGGACCTCCTATACTCAGTTTAGTTGCAGGAGGCGATGTTTTTGGTAAACAGGCGAGGCTTGTGTTTGCCGAGTTCCTTCCCTTTCTTTTAGTCTTTCCTTTAAAAAATAGCACTCCAGTGTGGGGTTAACGATTGTTAAGCTGTGGGGTTTTCTTGGTTTTTTTGTTGTTCACATTACTCTCTTGGGTTGGGTTCGTTAATTTCCAGTGGTTTGTCCGATCTGGTTTACACTTGTGCTTGGAGAAGATCAGGTCTTCTTGTTACTCATTCTAGCATAATCTCTTCCATGTGGGCATGGGTTAGCCTGATATTGCTAGGGGAATAAGATTTTCTATCAGTATAATAAACTTCCTTCTGTCTGAGCTTTAACGCTTTCTATTTAGATGGCTGCTTTTAGGCCCACTAAAACAGTATGTTTTATATATTATGATCTTTATCCTCCTGTGAAGGTTGTATCCTTTGTTAGAGGGGCTGTACCCCCTTTAACTAACTCTCGTGTATTTCCCTTGGTCTTAGTGTTATGTCTTCTGATTTGGGGCGTACGAGGCTGAACTTCTATCCATTTCTCAGGCAACCAGCTATCACCAGGTTCGGTAGGTCTGTCACTTCTACCCGGAGCTCTTCCCACTCTTTTGCCACAGAGACGGGTTAGCCCTAAATTTAAATAGGCTGTCTCGGGGTAGCTCACCTGGTTTCGGGGTTTCAAACTAAAGGTCTCTCTGCTTGAGGGTGCTGGCTAAATCATGATGCAAAAGGTACAAGGTTTAGTCTTTGTTTTTTAGCGCTTATATGGGTTATTTCATTTCTCTTTCAGCTTTCCCTTGCGGTACTTTTTCTATTGCTTTGAGTTGAACCTTTTCTGTCTCCCATACTCAGGTAAAAAAATGGTTTAGTTTATTGTGTTAGGTCATGTTTTGTTATTAACATTGTTGGGTTATATTGGTGGTTAAGCTAGCTGTTTGGCTCAGGGCGATCCAACTTGCATGGATGTCTTCTCGGTGTAAGTGAGATGCTTAACTAACTCAGCCACGCCCTGGGTTTAATCCAAGTGCACCTTCCGGTACACTTACCATGTTACGACTTGCCTCCCCTTGTCAGTGCTTTAGTGTTAAATATCTTTGCTGCGTTTTGACAGGGGAGAGTGACGGGCGGTGTGTACGCGCCTCAGAGCCGGGTTCAAAAGGACACTCTGCTTCCTTTTTACTACTAAATCCTCCTTCAAGCACTATTTCATGTTGCATATTCGTAGTGTTCTGTGATAGAAAATGTAGCCCATTTCTTCCCACTTCGTACGCTACACCTCGACCTGACGTTCTGGGTTGTGCCCATTTTGCTTACTTTTATTGCCTTCACAGGGTAAGCTGACGACGGCGGTATATAGGCTGGGATGGCTAGAAGTGGTGAGGTTTAACGGGGGTTATCGGTTCTAGAACAGGCTCCTCTAGGGGGGTCTGAGGCACCGTCAGGTCCTTTGGGTTTCAAGCTGATGCTCGTAGTACCCGGGCGGACATCTAATTGTAGCTGGATGTCTAGGTTTATGGCTGAGCATAGTGGGGTATCTAATCCCAGTTTGTTTCTCAGCTTTCGTGGGGTCAGGTGGGCTTTGTTAAAGCTACTTTCGTATAATTGGGCTTCGGGCACCTAGAAGCGTATGACGGCCAAAGGGCCATTTGGCTTTAAAAAATCGTCTTGCTCTCCTTAACCACCCTTTACGCCGTGGTTTTATCAACTAGGGCCTCTCGTTTAACCGCGGTGGCTGGCACGAGTTTTACCGGCCCTTTTAACCCTAACTGAGTCAAGTTTTCACTTATGGCTTAATGTCTATCACTGCTGAATTCCCTTGGGGGTGTGGCTTGGCCAGGCGTCTTGGGCTAAAAATTTGTGCCTGATGCCCGCTCCTCGTCCCCGGGCGGGGGATTGAGGGCATACTCACGGGACTGCGGAGACTTGCATGTGTAAGCTGGGTGAGAGCTGATAATAAGGTCAGGACCATGCCTTTATGCATGCGGAGTTTCTTAGGACCCGTCTTAACATCTTCAGTGTTATGCTTTAAATTAAGCTACGCTAGC